TAATTGAAATTCAATTTTGAATCCTTTTAGTCGCGAGGAGCTGGATGAGAAGAAACTCTCACGTCCAGTTCTGTAGTAGAGATGGAATTCTGAAACAACCATCAACTATAACCCCAAAAGAACTAGATTCCGTAAACAACATAGAGGAAGAATGAAGGGAATATCTTATCGAGGTAATCATATTTGTTTCGGTAAATATGCTCTTCAGGCACTTGAACCTGCTTGGATCACATCTAGACAAATCGAAGCAGGTCGACGAGCAATGACACGAAATGCACGCCGTGGTGGAAAAATATGGGTCCGTATATTTCCAGACAAACCAGTTACAGTAAGACCTGCTGAAACACGTATGGGTTCGGGGAAAGGATCCCCTGAATATTGGGTAGCTGTTGTTAAACCGGGGCGAATACTATATGAAATAGGTGGAGTAACCGAAAATATAGCTAGAAGGGCTATTTTAATAGCAGCATCTAAAATGCCTATACGAACTCAATTTATTATTTCGGGATAAAAATGTAGAACCGACAGAGATGAATCTTAGGGATGAAACAAAAACGCAGGTTTCTTTTTTTGGACAAACAATATTTCTTTTATTTTCTTCATCCTTTGCATTGGAAGAATAAACAAAAAATTTGATATGATTCAACCTCAGACCCATTTAAACGTAGCGGATAACAGCGGGGCTCGAGAATTGATGTGTATTCGAATCATAGGAGCTAGTAATCGTCGATATGCTCATATTGGTGACGTTATTGTTGCTGTGATTAAAGAAGCAGTACCAAATATGCCCCTAGAAAAATCAGAAATAGTGAGAGCTGTAATTGTTCGTACCTGTAAAGAACTAAAACGTGACAGCGGTATGATAATACGATATGATGACAATGCTGCAGTTGTGATTGATCAAGAAGGAAATCCAAAAGGAACTCGAATTTTTGGGGCAATCCCCCGTGAATTGAGACAATTGAATTTTACTAAAATAGTTTCATTAGCTCCCGAGGTATTATAAAATAAAATGAGATCGTGATATCTTTGGGGTATTTGAAAGAAATAGATTAAGAACTAGATTAATTCGTAGATTGTGTCTCACGCATATACCTTGCAAAATTCCTATTCATAAATCAATAAAAAAAAGAAAAAAAAAACATGTTGATTATATCCAATCCAATTTTGAGACACCAATAATTTTAGTTCATCATGGGTAGAGACACTATTGCTGAGATAATAACCTCTATACGAAATGCTGATATGGATAGAAAAAGAGTTGTTCGCATAGCATCTACTAATATTACCGAAAATATTGTTAAAATACTTTTCCGAGAGGGTTTTATCGAAAACGTCAGAAAACATCGAGAAAAAAACAAATATTTTTTGGTTTTAACCCTTCGACATAGAAGGAATGGGAAAAGACCCTATAGAAATTTTTTAAATTTAAAACGGATCAGTAGACCCGGTTTACGAATCTATTCTAACTCTCAACGAATTCCTAGAATTTTAGGTGGGATGGGAATTGTAATTCTTTCTACTTCTCGGGGTATAATGACAGACCGGGAGGCTCGACTAGAACGAATCGGTGGAGAAATTTTGTGTTATATATGGTAATCCATTTAATATCCAAATGGGATCCGAAACCTCTTCCTATTTGTAAAAAAAAAAAGAAAGGGGATGAGTTGTCTAATATCGTCTTTCCTCCATTAATTGATACTTCAGGGGGGCTTTACCTGAAATGAAAGAACAAAAATGGATTCATGAAGGTTTAATTACTGAATCGCTTCCCAATGGCATGTTCCGAGTTCGGTTAGATAATGAAGATCTGATTCTAGGTTACGTTTCAGGAAAGATCCGACGTAGTTTTATACGGATACTGCCAGGAGATAAAGTCAAAATTGAAGTAAGTCGTTATGATTCAACCAGAGGACGTATAATTTATCGACTCCGAAACAAGGATTCGAAAGATTAGGTCATTTTTATTCGATACGATTCGAGATGCAAAATTTCAAGAAACTTATTTTCTACCAAAAAAGAATTAAGATAAGGAATGACAAATATGAAAATAAGAGCTTCCGTTCGAAAAATTTGTGAAAAATGTCGACTAATCCGTAGGCGGGGGCGCATTATAGTAATTTGTTCCAACCCGAGACATAAACAAAGACAAGGATAATTAGACTCGCTAAAGGGCTCAATGTACAAATAAGAAATCTGTTTTGACATAAAATGGATATATCCATATATTTCTGACTCATATTTATGAGATGATACAATATGGCAAAAGCTATACCGAGAACTGGTTCACGTAGGAATGTACGTATTGGTTCACGTAAGAGTGCACGTAGAATACCAAAGGGAGTTATTCATGTTCAAGCAAGTTTCAATAATACCATAGTCACCGTTACAGATGTGCGGGGCCGGGTGGTTTCCTGGTCCTCGGCCGGTACTTGTGGATTCAAGGGTACGAGAAGAGGGACACCCTTTGCCGCTCAAACTGCCGCAGCAAATGCTATTC